TGCATATGGGAATATAGAAAGTAAAGAGGAAAAGGCATGACCAGAAGAATTGTGTGAAATAAGTGAATTTATCCAGTTGAGGCATGATTGATTGAGAAACAATGATTCCCCCCGGACAGAAAGAGAGTCCGGAGTCTTAAAGAATTCATTCTATTGAGTTGTGGTTGTTGACCAACAAATTATGCATGGGAGAAAGATTCACAAACGAAAACAAACCTTGATCCAGAAAGAAAGAACGAAGGCCCTTCCATAGACCTAAAACCTCCATATCAAGAGAAGGAATTGTCCACTGAACACTTTTTAAATGCAGACCAGACAGACAGTGATTTCTGACAGACAGAATCCCCCTCAAGAAAAAGAATCCAAATCGAAGGCCCTCTCACCCGAAGCTAAGAGCCCTAGCTAAGTGAGCGCAACAGTTTAGACTCCACCATAATATGTAATTTGGGGATGCTGCGGGAGTGCACGGTGCCCGGGTAGACGAACCGGCGGGACGTTGCCATTGGCCCTTCCAGTATAGGATTGCTTGCCTTTTCGGACAGGAAATCGTACAGGCCCAGAAGCTCATAGTCGCACACCAACCAAAGACTAAACTAAGGCAGCTATTGAGGAAGAAGGAGAGGCTAACGAGATAGGGGCGACAAAGCGAGGGGATTGAGCCTTTCTCCTAGCGCAAGAGTTTTCGTCGCTGGATTAAGACGACTTAGCTACTTGTCTGAAAGCGGAAAAGGAAGCTGACTAGCCTTCAGGCCTGAATAAGAAAAAAAAAGGGGGAAGTCATTGGATTATTCGCTTTGATAGGATTGTCTCCTTATGTGGTACTCGACCGGCTAGACTTCGATTACTTTTTTTTTGAGTTTCTAATCGTGTTAAGCATTTCCTATAGCTGGCGATAAGGGATCGCTTATTAACGAACCTGGCGAAATTCTAAAGAGGGATCACAAATTGCCCTATTTGTGGGACAGATGGGGAGGACGTTTTGCCATGCTTTGAAAGATTGTAGTTGGGCAAGATTTGTTTGGTCTGTTAGGCCAGAGATCTGGTCGCACTTCATTTCAGCCCCCTTACTCAATAGATTTATGAAAATATCCATGGTGCTGGTATGCATACAGTGTCGGAGCTTGAATGGCCTCTCATTTCATTTTTGAAGTAGCAATTCACCAACTCTGGGCCCAGCGCCATTCAATCTTGTAAACTCATTGACACCGCAATTGGAAAAAGAGATACGAACGGAGAGGAATAACCAATCGATGAAAGAACATGAAACCATTCTGTTTCAATAGAGGTACGAGATACGGTTGGGGGCAATGAAGTAGGTGAAGTGGTTGGATTTTGCGAGCTGTTCCAACCACTGCTGGATGTGATTCCAAGAGCCAAACGAGAATGAATACCACACAGAAGAGTAAAGACCAGGCTCCCTAATAGAATGTTTAACCGATCCATTCCGGATCGACCGAATTGGTACGGAAGTTGTAACATGGGAAAACCACATAAAACACAACTTATTTGAATAACCCGGTGACCTACCAATTGTAGAAGTAGGATCTTTGGCAAGCAAAAAGCACTTAAATAATACAATTCGAGTGTACCATCTTCTTTCTCATTTCGAGGAAAAGGTGCGGGAGGAAAAGAAAACAACGAAGGGATCCGAATCGGACCTAAATGGGAATGACATGAAAAGTCTTTTTCAAAACCTAGTATTAAGGGCGTTACGACGATATACGAGAGGAATGGAGAAAAACTCGTGATTGGTGTGGAGGGGAAGATATTTTTATTATATAGTTCAAGAAAGAGTCGTCTCATTTCCTTACATTAGCCATGGAAGATAAATCAAAGTCAATATCTGTGAAACATGAGCTTGTGATATAGCTACACCTAATTCCGAGAGAAGATAGGAAAAAGACTTGTTTCACATTTCCACCTATTTGTTCGTTTACCAGGTTCAGAACGAAATCATAAATAAGCTCTACCAAGGCTAGTAGACATAGTTTATTAGATCGAGAAAATTAAAAACCTCTTCGCATCCCCAACTACGAGTGCCACATAACAGCACATCATAGTAGGCATCCGTCAGAAAGCCGTGCTGAAGAGCGCCATCTCCCATTATTGCCCGAACAAGGTCAGGCATGGGCCATTCCGGGGGTACTACCCTCCCGGCTTCATGCACACACTTCTCGTATTGACTACAAATTTGATTAAATAATAAGTCCGAGTCAGGTGCAGCACTTTGCGCGTCCGACAAAGTGGAAGAACTTGTGGAAGAAGCGGAAGAAGGGAAGGAAGGGAAATCAGTAGAAGTATTCATGATAAAATCCATATCACTTTGTGTTGGATTACCATATAGTATGAGTTGCCTTTGCATTTTTTTCTTAGCTTTGTTGGATTATCGCTCCGCTCGTACGTGGCACTCCTTGCTGGCGGAGCGGCATACCGAAAAAAAGAGTGTTTGGAACACCCGAAAGCCCTTTATCGGATTCGAACCGATAACTTAAGCCTCTTTATTAAGGGCGGGAGCTTTACTCTTATTTTGGGCGTGCTAAGTTTATTTAAGTCATTTTTGCGGTTCACTTAACATTTTATATATATATCTGTCTTCATTATCAGCTGCATGCTGTCGGCGTTATATCCACTCCACACTGACAAAGCGAGATTCCCGTGAGATCACCATCGGCTTGTTGAAATCGAGAAAGGTCACTCCGTCAAGCTTTTTTCTTATATACGATACCCTTTGCCATGGCCCTTTCTTTCTAGTATATATATCTACGTCATTCTTTTGAAGTGAAGCAGATGGACACAACAAGTTCACTAAAAGAGCAGTTAGGCCTTTCCATAAGCCTCTACTCAAGCACTCGAGGAAGAAAGCTGACAGACGTAATAAAATTGAAGCAGGTGCGCTAACCGCCACTTCTTAGTTCCATACTCTCAAAGATGGAGTGAAGCTTGCATTCTAAGCTCTTTCTTTTTCTTTCCATCGACCATCCCCTTCTCCTAACATGGCGAATAAACTGATTAGTAAATCTGCTTTCTTACTTCTACTACGATAATACGAATTGTAAGAATGAAAGTCTCATCCGATTTCTTTCATTTCTATACAATTTGAATGAATGAGATTCCATGGGGTTGTAGGAAATCGATTGCCGGGTCGTGTTCGTGAACCTATAAATAACTTTTTTTATTGCCCTCGGAAAGAAAGACTGGCCCCTCACAGAAAAAGGGTCTCTGCTTAAAGGAAATAAGTCTTTGGGCGTACTTTTTGACGAGGCTCTTCAAGACCTTCTTTCTATTCTATAGAATAGCCAATAAAATCTGACTATTAAAATAAAATAGAGGGTAGTCTAGCGCGTAGTTTCAAAGAATGAAATTAAGAGAATCAGCGATCTATGCCTTACTCAACCACCTCTTTAAGGTCTTCAGTAGTTAGGGGGCGCGGAGCCACTGTTATCTCCTCTTAGGGAGTCTGGTACCCACTCCTCTTCTCTTATTGGCTGGGGATGTACACAGCAGTCGAAGCAACGTATAATAAGCGTCGATCGCGATACGCCTTCGATCACCCGGATAGATTGAGTCAAGTAATGGCATCCACTGCCTTAACTGGCATGACATCAAAGAAAACTACCACTCCACTTTTAAAGGCTTGCCTGACGGGCACTTGTTTGCTTTCTTGAAATGAGCTAGCTTAACTCTGATTGGGAAAAGGCGTAACCGCTGTTTGAGAGATAACTAGTTACTTTATTACCTAAAGTTCACTTATTTGTAGCCTACCACTAGCTTTATCTTTTTAGGAGGAAGCTAAGCCAAGTCCAAGATTATGCTGTAAGGCATCGATTTCCGGCCGATTGCCTTCTGCAAAGGTCTCATATTCTTTGACAGATTCTCTATAAAGAGTACGGTACGGATGAGAAGAACAGATAAGGGTCTTGCCCGATCTTCCCTTTACAGGTAGGATATGTGTTCGATAGGAACGTCCTAAAAATGTGGGGCGCGTTCCGTCTATATCAGTTAATATGCTGCTGGAGTTGGATTCTTTGAGCTGTTAAACAATAGATACATGGGGGTTTTAATAACGCCGGATCGGCTTATCAATAGTGAAAATAGAGTACAGCTGCCGTCCGCTTGACTCTTTTTGAGTAAGATCAGTAGGCGAGAAGCTCACATCCGGCTCCATAGAAGACATAAGTATTTACGATGCTTTGAATAGCAATCTTTCGTACCCCAGCAAGTCTATTGATGGGAAAGCTTAATAGAGTGACCAAGCTAAGACCTTAGACGAAGAGAGTGTCCAACCAATCACGCCAAGCAGCCCTGCACTAAGCAAGTCGTAGTCCCAGCTTTTTTTTTCTCCGGAAGAGTCCGCCTTTTTAACGTGTGATTTCCCCTCCTGGGTAGGAATAGGGATGTTTTTAGTACAGATCTTTTAAGCGAACCACTATTAAGAGTATTTGATTCAGGATCATCTGATTTGGATGAGCCAAATCCTTTCCATTGCCATTCAACAAGCCCATGCTGTTGTGGTAATCATTCTTAATTATTAATTAATAAAGTAATTATTAATAAAGTAACGGGGATTCAAAAAAGAATAAACCATAGCTCCGTTGACTCTTTCAAAAAATATCCTCGTAAAGAAGAGGGAACGTAACGATAGGACTTCTTATTCATAACACAGGAAACGGACTCTTCTTGGAATTTGTACTTCCTTTGTTTAGTTAGTAAGAATAGGCCGGGTCTCCCAGTGTAGGACTGCTCCCATTCATTTGGAAAGTTAGAGCATCTCCTGATTCGATGATCTATTGAACTACGGCCGCTCCTACTTTCTTCTTAGTGGTTTGGTACTCCCCTTTTTTAATAAGTAATAAGGGCTCTTTATCGCTAATGGAAAGCCAGTGCATGAAGATCTATTCCCCTCGTCCTACGACCTTACCGCCTAAGGGGAAGGGGGTGGATTGAGGCCTTTAGTTCGTGTTCCCTGGCCAAAATAGTGAAAGAATGCAGGCAGCCTTAAGGGGATTCACGAGAGAACCCACCCTGGCCTCCTTCACCTTCGAAAGAAAGGCACGCTACCCTACCCCCTAAATTACAAGCTAGCCGACAGATAGGACGGCACCAGAAGCAACCTCTCTTTTCTTTATACGGCACGAAATAGCTATTGGATGGGAAAGCAGTATACGAAGGACTAGTACCCAAGCATCAGGAGATGTGAGAGCCCGTATTTATGCTTGAAGAAGCTTATTTTGTGTTAAAATCCAGTCTTTGAATTGACTCCGCAGCTGAGCAAGCGCTCGAAACATAGCTTAGGGAATGCCTTGAGCGAGCCGAGTGCGTATCCCCTGAGTACGATACCCTAGATCCAGCGCCAACCGATCTATAAGCTTTGGCCGGGCCAACCATTGATCTATTCGAACGCCTTCCCGCTGTTTTTTCTTAAGGGATGCCGGCTTCTGGTTTGGTGGTTGGAACCTTGGTGAAGGACCAAGCAACAGAACGTTATGGGGTAGTTAAAATAGAATGAACTCGGTTTCATAGCTTCCGGAGTGAACGAAGGAATTGCGGTTTAAAGCTTTACGCTTTGTTTAAGCAGCTTTTAATGCGCTTTCTAATCCGCTGGAATATAACAGTAGCGGAGAGAAAGAACTCTCTCATCTCAAAGGTCTGGAAATATCATAAGTGAAGAGAAGAGAAGAAAGTACACACTCGCTGATCCCTACTGATCTATGGAAAGACCTCTATTTGGTAGTTCATCTAAGGCTTTTTCATTCTCTATCTAGCTATCTCGCATCAGTCCAATCAACAAGCATTCCTTTTCCTCTTCGCTTAGGCCTCTACCAAGCCTCGGAACTCTCCATCTCAGAAATGGAAAAAGTATGATTTATCTCCCCGGCTTAATATCATCAGTCATCACTGAGGTACGAAGTTACTGTACCGATAGGCTGCTATCCATTTTCTTACAATGCGGCTCTTCTTTCTATAATAAATTCATACAGGCTCGGCTCGTCTTACTCCTTAAGTACGCTATTCTCGGTGATGACATTGTCATCGGGCGTTGCAGAACTTTACGAGGAAGCCATGGAGGAGCTTCAGATGACCATATCAAATTCAAGGTCTCTGATCTCTGACCGCTAAGTTTGCTAAGCTCTTTCTAATCAAAAAGGTCGGGTCAACATTAGTCCTGTATCAGTCCCGATGGTTAGGGCACCATCCCGTTAAGGACAGGTTTTCTTATCTCCACGGTCGAGTTTCCCCAATTACAGTACCTTGGGAAGGCATCACTTATGCTAGAAGGCTTCACAGCCCTCCTTACTAGCAGCCCTGATCTGTTTTGTGCTCGGCCATCTCAGATGTCCATTCAAGTAGCCTGCCTACCCTATTTTATCTTAGAGAGGGGGCCTAGCGTGCCAATGATTTTGCTACAATTACAGCCTTCTTTTGCTACCTTGCGGAAGTCTTACAGCTAATGTCCTAAGCTAAGCCCCCTAAGGCCTAAGCGGGGAAGGAGGAAGAATAGCGTTCTAGTGCCCTATTTGTCTAATATAGAAAATTCCCCCGTATTCGTAGCGTCCCCTGACTAGCGGACAGAAAGAATTCCTCCAGCTCTACGATTAACTGTTCCGTTTAAGGGATTGATTAAGGCTGTGAACTCGTTAGGACAGCCAGAAGGGCAGAGCTCTATGTTCTATTGAAAGCTGTCTCAAAAGAGCGGACTTAAGGTCCATGTGTTGCGGTGCGGGGATTAGACTTAGGGCTAGAAGGGCTTAAAGCCCGGAACTTCATTTCTCGCCGTCCTTTCAATTTCAACTGATTTAGGACATTAAACTGAATGCACTCGTTAGGTTCAACCTGGGGCTGAGAAAGAGCTTGTGAGTGAGGAATGGTGCTCTCTATGAACAGAATCCGCAGCTATCTTGCTTTAATCTAGCTACTCCGGAATTTAGCACTCTATACGGTATGGCTACAAACCGAAGAAGTCGGAAGTTGTTCATCGCCTGTGGGAGCTTGCTGATAGTGAGGAAGCCATAATCTCTCTATCGGATTGCCTTTCTATGCTTTCTTATCTTATTCGATTCTTATCTTAGGGTACCAACACTGATAGAAGGTCAAGGCTGCCGGGATGTGAAAACTCCATATCTTCCAATAAATAGAAGGTCTGACACTTCTCTCAACAGTTTGGGGTGCTCAGGCTTCTCCTCTCCAATCCTATCGCCTTTAACCTCAGGTAATATCTCCCTGTGATTGTGGGGGAACCTCTTAAGAGTATCTTAGAACATCTCTTAGATACTCCGATTCCCCGTGTCATTGGATGGAAAAGAATAGGGGAAGACAATCAATCAATCAAGTCCACTTCCAAGCCAGTTTGCCGAAGCAGGAAAGAGTCACTCTCTGGACATTGAATAACTGCCCCTTATGTAGAGCAAGATGATGTAACTAATTTGATGAGAGGCATTCAAAAAAAACTCTGAAACAAGCCCGCACCTGTGATCATTGCTCACAATATAGGGTGTGTGATGCAAGTGATTTAGCTGTGGGGGCGGTCAAAGACAAGGCTGAGTCCTCAATCTATTATGCAAGTGAAGCTCAGCCCACCACTGAGAAGGGCAGTTGTCTTTGCATTTGACAAGTTTAGGTCATATCTAGTGGGAGCTAAGGTCATTGTCTATACAGACCATGCTGCCATTAGAGACTTTTCGGCTAAGAAAGATGCTAAGCCAATAAGTATCTAATTAGATGGGCTACTTTAACTTGGAGATAAAGGATAGGAAAGGTGTGAGATTGCAGACCACTGGTTACCAGCCAGAAGGTTTAGGAAGCAAGGGTGAGGGGATTGATCAATGCCTGATGAGCAGTTGTTGAAAGCTACAACATTGAAGGCTACTCTGGATGTTGCAACTCCCTGGTATGCAGACTTGGTTAATTTATTGGCTATTGGGACATGAATTATCAGCAAAAGAAGACATTCCAAAGAAGAAAAGAAGCCACATGGTCTTGTCTATCTACGAGACCCGAGCCCAACTGATAGCACAGAACTGATAGAGAATGCGTCCTCATCAGTTATGGTTTGTATTCATCTTTATTTTCAGAACAGCCGAAATGATGGACTATATCCAACTATTGTATTGCATATATAGGTAAACACCTCACATTCTTCATTGTCTGCCTAAGTAACTGTAAATACCTATTACTTATGAGTCCCTATAAAGTCAAGTACAAAAAAGTAAGGTATTCTATCTAGTAGTCCTTTCGCTTCGCTTCTTCTTCTGCTCGCTACCGTCGATTAGCTCGACCAGAGGCAGGAAGATTACGGGGTTTAGTCCGATAATTCCCAATCCGTCATTCTTCTTAGTCTTTCTTGGCTAATTAAATTAACTAGCTCATCCTTTTCAATTAGCTGCTTTCCAGACTCGGAAAAGAGGGCTTCTTGGATAATGCGATGGAGGTTAGCTACCTTCGTCACTCATCAGTTAAGGCATCGTTCGCTTCGGATCAAAGTGACGCATCTAAATCCGGGCAAGGCCTAAGAAGTGGATTCAACTATTCGTCATATCGGAAAGGTGGGATTTCAGGACAAGGTAGTTTGTGACGGTTCTTGCTTTCAGCTGACGAGGGATAAGAAGGCTGTTTGGTCATATCCCTTCATTCTTAACGGAACCTAGATTATGGGTATTCCGTCATATTGAGATCCCTCTTTCAGTTGTTCAGTTTAGTAGGAAGGAGACAATCTTCTTCTGTTTACAAGTCTTGTTGAAGAAGCCTTGACTCGTCTATCCGATTCCTCATCAACTCCTGACCGATGTAGAGAAAGTTCAGCCGAGGTATAAGCTCTTGCTAAGTCGAAGAGATCCGCTTTGCCATCTATGCCGCTCACTCCCCTACCCTATTCAAGAAAGATTCTCTTCCAGGGGTCATATCTTAGTCTTTTCCTCCACCCGTTGGAGTATTTAGTAGTTGGAGGGGGGAACTTATCTTGCAAGTTTTTACCCTATAAGAATCTTATCCCTTGGTTAGTTTAGGTATTTTCTTATCCCCTCCCATTCAGTCTTATCCTGCTGTACTTTAGGCATTGTTCGCCTTGGACCTGGAAGAGCTGGTGTTGAAGCTCATAGGCTTGGAGAGGTATGAAGTCTTTATACAGCTATCAGAGGAGATGAAGCGGAAGAAACTTGAACTAATCTTTCTGCCCTTTAACCAGCTCCTGCCTTTACCGGATCTAATGTTAAAGCATACGTACCCTTTTGCAGACGAGTCACCTATTAAGAGTCGAACATCCTCAAAACCTTTTCCAGACGGTAAGCCGTAAAGTGTCCCAGCAACAAGGGAAGTCAGCCTTCTGTAATTAAGACTTCAATAAAAGACTGAAAGATATGATTGATATATTAAATTAGACATTATAAATTATACCACCCTTTCCTAAATCTTATAAAAAGATATGTTTGATTAAATGAAGACTTCGCTTTAAAGACTATTCTTCACTCATTAAAACTTAATGTTTTATAGCTTTGAGTATGATTTATGATTGAGTCCTTCCCCTCTGGCTAATTCCCTAAGAGAAAGTAATCTCCGAAAGTTGGACTTGAGTGCCATGATTCCTTAATAAGCCACTCGTCTGGCTAAGGCTTTTCCCTACTATTTAACTCCTCGTCCTTTTATATACCTTCCAACCCTTAGAGTGGTAGATGGAAGCCTGATCGTTCGTCTACTTCCCTAATAGTAGCACTAGACGGAGGTGATACTTTTCCTTGAGCCTTGATAGCTTCCCCTTTGAACTGCCTTCCGAAGAGGCCCAGACATATTAAATATACTCTCGTAGCCTGCTCTGAGATCTGTTCACCTTATCTCTGACTCTTGTTCCCCACTCGCAGGTATAGCATAGTTTTACCTTTTCGGTAAAGGAGAAGGAGGTTAAAGCCCAACTCCCAAGTCTGCTTACCTACTTCCTGCCCTTATAGCAGCCTTTCTAGGAGATGTCCGACTGTCTGGACAAGGGAATGAGACTGGGAGTTCGATTTCCTTTATGACTTTCTTTCGCCTTGCACCTTACACTAAACTTAATCTCTTGCACGCGCAAGAATACCTTGCTGGCTATTCCTTATTCTTGATAGCACAGGAAAGAGAGATTCCGGAATCTCTTGACTTCATAGCTACGCACCTTTCAAACATACTTTAATTATCTTACTCCAAGAGCGAAAAGAACATCATATCATCGGTTATACTATCCTGGAGTAGTTAGAGTAGTACTTGCTAAATAAAGCCAAAGGTTTGTTTTCTCCCGCTAAAAACAGTCTACTAGATAAGCCAAGTAAAGAAGTGAGTGCCAGATACAGATGAAATGGTTTTCTCTCCTTTTTACAGAAGTCAATTCCTCCTCCCCCTAGGGGTACTTCCATTTTTAAGCTTTAGAGAATCCAGGTCCAGCGGAAGACTAAGTAAGGTACGGTATAAAGTCCAATCAATCTCCTCCAACAGAGGGCTCTGACCTGACCACAGTCAATCAGTCTATTGTTCTGGTTCTATAGAGTCTAACCCCGAAAAGGGAAGACTCCTCGTTTTTAGCCTGGTCCAGGTGTGGCATATCTTTCCCATCTAGTAGCCCCGACAAGAGCAGTTACGTCTTTTGCTAAAGCCCTTACTAAATTACTAAACCACCAGGAACTAGTCTGGTTTGATATAAGCCTAGCTACCATGGAAAGCATAGTAAGAAGAGCTGAAAAGATAGCCATCTTACTCTCGGACCTTACCTTAATAAAGGAAGAACTTAAGCCTTTCTTAATAAGAAAAAAAACCCTAAGATGAGCTAACTTGGCTTAGTGCAGGAAATGGAATCACAGCAAGAAAGAAGGGTAGGGCATACCTTTTTTAGGATTTCTACCCTAAAATGACTGAACTGCCTTTCGAACTGAACTACCACGACTCTCGCTAACTGCATCGGATTCTGTGGATAAAAGAAGACTAGCTGAAAGAGCGGATTTGATTCCGAACCGCTACGCTTTCTTATATTAGTGTAGTGCGCTTAGCGCTTCCTGAACCAACTGAAGCAAGCAAGGAATATGAGGATCAGAGCGCTAGCATCCCTTGCTCTCGATCGATTGCTCACCACCGTCTGATCCGAACAAAAAAAGGAATAGAACTGGGGTGGGGACACCTTTAGGTGTAAGCATGAAGTACGCCCGAGCAAGCAAAATTCTTTCTATGTAGTAATCGTGCTAGGCTATGCCCCTGAACCCTTTGGTATCCAGAAAGAAAAGCAGAGGAAGTGGCTTTGATCCTATTTTCTCTATCAAAGCAGGTTCTACCACTGCAGGCCCAATCCTACTACCCGGATGATCGTCTTGGGTAAGATCTTTCTATATCAAAATATCAGTTGGATGCCTACACGCGATCCTTTTTTGCTTCCTTATATCGAGGAAGAGAAAAAGAGGCCTATATAAAAAGTATAAACAACTTATACTTCTATCATAACACGGATCACGCTGTATATAGATTGGATGTATGTCTGAGCTATCTTCTTTGTACCATCTAGAGGGCTGTGCTTTCCTTACTTCTTCTTATACCCTTGCAGGCAAAACCAAATAATACATACCAATGCCTTATCTCGGCATTAGGAGTTCATTAAAAAGGTAAGAAGGAATGGCCGGATGTAAAGAGATGTCCCTGAGACTAGTGAAATCAGATAAGAAGGTAAAAGAGTAAGACTAGCAATTCGGGATAGAAGGACTAATTTACTTATATTTTGCCCTAGAGGAGATCGAGACTGGTATTAGTTACTTTACCGAGGCGAGGAAGGGAAGATAATGACATTGAGAAAAGAACCTCTTCGTAAAGAAAGAACTGACTTAGAGCTTAGAGACGAATGCACCAAAGAAAGGTAAAGGTCAGACTCCTAATTCTAAGCAGCCTCCGATTCTTGCAACTCTCACATGAATTTACTTTTTTTTTTAGCTTTCACTAAGGGACAGAGTCTGTCTTTACAGCACAGTAGGGAGATAAAATTCATGTACTAGAGAGGAAAGCAAGCCAAGAGCTCTGACTTGAGGCGAAGAAACTAAGCTCACACTTTCCGCGCCAAAGAGAATCCACTCGTTTATCTAGTAGGGAGAGAGAGACAGTCAGGGTTGACTTGAGTGAGTGCCCGGGATTTCCCCAGGTGGGGCATCCAGGAATCTGACTTCGGAGTTTCGGTTGAATTGAAAAACCCCGCTATAATAATAAAAATGTCTCTTCTTGTTTGTTTTCATCGGCTAAGGGGCTCTTATTATTAACCAGAACAAGACTTGGCTTATACATTTTGCGAAGGAAAAATAAAGCTAGCTTTTCTAGGGCCAAAAGGGGGAGCTTGCCTAGTTCTACTAAGGAGTATAGCATCGAATCCGCTGCTGGTGGTGAAGAAATAGTTGGTTGTTTGACTCTCTGATTGCTTGTTGGCCCGGGGAAGTATGGGACTGGAAAGGCTGTCAACTCACTCCGCATTACCTCGTGCAAGCCTTATATTATCTGTTCAACCACTTGCGAATCCGCTATTCCTTCTTTTCGAAGCGGAGAGGTAGCGTGTAGGTTTGACTAATGCTACTAGTCTGCCTTCAGGTAATCCATTCTCGTGTAAGAACCCCTGTTCGTGTGTCTTAGTCGTGGAAGGCTTAGTCTTGAGACTCTTTAACTCGAATCCGTATTCGTTCTTCTAGTCTATCAACCCTCAGTTGATGGCTTCGAAGTCCTAGAGTAGAGGTCGATTCCCTTTGAGGTATAGGGGCTGAATGTCTATCTGGCTGTGTTCCCATTCGGCTATCGTCTTATTGTTTAAGATTTAATGGTTTAGCGGATGAAAGGTTATCGCAAGGGCTTTAGCCAGGAGCCACGATGGTCTCATTCCAATCTCCCATCTTCCGGGAAGCAAGAGCCTGTGAGACCGCAGGAAGAGCTCTGCTCAACGTCTAATCACCGTGTCCGCGGATCTGGGATTGGTCCCTGCTACGTCATATAGCCTACTGGTTTCCAATAGCTTGTTGAAGGAAAGGATTTCTCCTGCGGCTTGAAGAGCTTTCTTGAGGGATGAAGCTACTAGTACAAGACCCTGACTTCTGAAAAGGAGTAGCGGGGTTAGCTAGCCGACCTTGCCTGAAAGTACTTTTCTCTGAGGCTTAAGGGGTAAAGAATAGCTTCGCTGAAACTTATGCTTTTTCCCTTGCTGGCTTTCCACCATTCAAACTTGTTGGTTACATCCTACGCTATTCGCCGGCATTGAACTATTCTCTCGACATTCAGATACTATTAAAATATAATCTTTATTTTAAGGAGCTGGTTGGTGATGCTCTTCCCATGGTTTACCACCGATGAGGAGTATTCCGCATGCCATCGACCTAGTACCTGGTGCTAGTTTCCCAAACCTGCCTGCTTATCGAATGCTACCTGCCTTTTTATTTTAGCCCCTTGCGCTAACATCGTTCAGTTCCCGGGCACCCGAAAGCAGAATGGACAAGGAGCAGGGTTCGAAGAACGAGAAGAGCTAGTCGAATAAAAGTATAAGAAGGGAGGAAGCGGGGAGAGGAAGATGACTATAGAAAGCCGATAGTCCGGTAGGTCCTTGTAAGGCGAGTGAAAGAAAGTTAGTCGAGCGGTTTTGATTCCAAAGAGGTATGATAACAGCACCATTCAAGATAAATGCTTGCATCCTGAGATAGATGGGCGAGAGATGGACGAAAGCCCTTGAAAGCTGAACTGATTCTTATCTGCTTAAAAGCCTGCCCACTTATGATGACATGAGATTAAAGACCCCATACAATAATGTAAAGGCCCTCTTTCCTTGATCCGGCAGGACTGTCTAGGAAGCGTCCGGCATTAGAGATGGCTTCAGACTCGACCTGAAAGGCGCCAGTTACATCTATCGGACCAGACGGAAATACAAGCTGTCTTGTAGCATGCATGGGTTCGACGTATTCTTTTGCTTGAATTCGACTAGATCCCTTCCCGACTAGTAGTTCTCACTGGTAGGCTATCGCATCGGTATACAACTGGGTGTTAAGACCCTCGCTCGGGGATGCCCGACCCTGAGGAAGAAGCCGAAGGCATATCCCAGAGAAAGGGGGATCACCGGAAGCCCTCTCCTTTTATAATGTCGAGCTACTTCACACGGACTAAAACCTATCCCTTCTATTATGATTGTCCATTTATTCTTAGTGCTGCTGGACTTGAGCCTCAATCTCCGCTTTGTCAACTTCCAACCCCTTCTTTCACACGCACTTAGTTCCTTCACATCTTGAAAGAACTTGTGTAAACTGTTATGGCGATAAGTTATCCTATTTTTCAATGAAATCATATATACATGAAATGTAGCAGGAGCATTGCACAACCCAAAGGGCATCCTTCTGATAGTTCTCTTTAGTAGGTCTTCTGGTGCTATCCGATTGTAACCTGAGTAGTCATCTAAGAAAGAGTAGAACTCTTCCCCTACCCCATCATTTGATCAGGCTAGGGTCTTTCCCCGTGGCTTTGTTGAGCTTCCTGTAGTCCATTTCTTCTTCCCTCCACTTATAGAACAAGGAATAGTGAAGCTTCCAGGGTCTTGCACCTTAGCAGGTATCTTGTGTTGCCATACTGCACACTCTAGTCATGGCCACAGTTTCAAATTCCCAGTCACTCACTTCTTTCTTTATCGTACCATTACTCACTACCCGTCAGGCTAAAAAGCATTTCACCGGCTTTATAGTTCACTAGCCTCACTCACTACCGAAAAGGGGATTCATTAGTCAGTAAGAGATATCACTGACCCCGGGGGCTGACCCGTTATAGTATAGCTCCTATCGCTAGAGCACACTGCCCCGGTTCTCTCTACCTTGAGCTAGTAGGCTCAGAAAAGCTGCAGCTAACGCTGCCATCCTTCATTCCGCTCCCTCATTCACTTGTAGCTTTCTGACAGATATCCATAGGCCCTTCATAGCAAACCTCCAAGAAGCCGCATTCATAGCTCACCCTAGCCGCATTCATAGCTATAGGGAAAGCTAGACTTGCAGGGGATATACA